GCCTACGTAGCTTAAATAAAGCATAACACTGAAGATGTTAAGATAAGCCGTAAAAAGCTTCGTTGGCACAAAAGCTTGGTCCTGGCTTTGAAGTCAGCTTTGATGAAATTTATACATGCAAGTATCCGCACCCCTGTGAGAATGCCCCACACTTCCCACCCAAGGAAAAAAGGAGCAGGTATCAGGCACAACTTAATTAGCCCACAACACCTTGCTTAGCCACACCCCCAAGGGACCCCAGCAGTAATAAATATTAAGCAATAAGTGAAAACTTGACTTAGTTAAAATCAGCCCGGGCTGGTAAACCTCGTGCCAGCTACCGCGGTTATACGAGAAGCCCCAGTTGACAACACTCGGCGTAAAGCGTGGTTAACAAACATAGCACTGAAGTTAAATGCAACCCAAACAGTTATACGTAAATGGTAGCAAGAGGCCCACCCACGAAAGTGACTTTAAAACTGTGACTCCACGAAGACTAGGGAACAAACTGGGATTAGATACCCCACTATGCCTAGATGTAAACCAATGCAAACTATTACTAATCTGCTCGCCAGGGGACAACGAGCTTAAGCTTAAAACCCAAAGGACTTGGCGGTGCTTTAGACCCCCCTAGAGGAGCCTGTTCTAGAACCGATACCCCCCGTTCAACCTTACCCCCTCTGGCCCTCAAGCCGCCTATATACCGCCGTCGTCAGCCTACCTCATGAGAGTAAAACAGTAAGCAAAACTGGTAAAGCCTAAAACGTCAGGTCGAGGTGTAGCAAATGGGGGGGCAAGAAATGGGCTACATTTGCTGCCCCAGCAAAAACGGACCACCCGATGAAACACCTGTGCAAAGGAGGATTTAGCAGTAAAAGGGAACTAGCACATCCTTTTGAAATTGGCCCTGAAGCGCGCACACACCGCCCGTCACTCTCCCCAACAAACAAAAGCTATCTATAATTACCAAAACCAACAAAGGGGAGGCAAGTCGTAACATGGTAAGCATACCGGAAGGTGTGCTTGGAAAAACCCAGAGCGTAGCTTAAGAGAAAAGCAATTCACTTACACCGAATAGACACCCGTGCAATTCAGGTCGCACTGATATTTCTAGCCAACTAGCCTCAAACGCAACTCCAACAGCCAAAATTAATACCCCCTAACGCACGACACTCCACCAACCAAACCATTTTTCCTCTTTAGTACGGGAGACAGAAAAAGAATAAAGCGCAATAGACCAAGTACCGCAAGGGAAAGTTGAAAGAGAAATGAAATAACCCAAAAAAGAAGCCATAAAAGCAGAGATTAACCCTCGTACCTTTTGCATCATGAGCTAGCAAGAGAATGCATGCAAAAAGAGTTAAAGTATGCCCCCCCGAAACTAAGCGAGCTACTCCAAGACAGCCTAAAAGAGCAAACCCGTCTCTGTGGCAAAAGAGTGGGAAGATCTTCGAGTAGCGGCGAAAAACCTACCGAGCTTAGTGATAGCTGGTTGCCCGGGAAAAGAATATTAGTTCTGCCTTTTCACTTATCCTCTTAACCCCTGCCCAACAGCAAAAGTAAAAATAGAATAAGAGTAAAGAGTTATTCAACAGAGGTACAGCTCTTTTGAACAAAGAAACAACTTTTTTAGCTGGTCAAAGAATAACTACAAAGGGCTCCCCACACGTGGGCCTAAAAGCAGCCACCACAAAAGATAGCGTTAAAGCTCTAACCCCAAACCTCCCTCCTATTACAATAAACTGCTCTAAGACCCCTAAAGCCTACCCGGCCCTCCTGTGCCCGCACAGAAGAGATTATGCTAGCATGAGTAATATGAGAGCCAAGCCTCTCTCCTCACAGACCCTTAAATCACAACTAACACCCAATGAAAATTAACGCCCCCACCCTCAAGAGGAGACTGAGCAGCAGATCAACACCCAGAAAAACACTCAACACAACAGCGTTAACCCAACACAGGCCTGTGCCAGGAAAGACATAAAGAAAGAGAAGGAACTCGGCAAACACTTTGCCCCGCCTGTTTACCAAAAACACCGCCTCTTGACTGACCTGTATAAGAGGTCCTGCCTGCCCTGTGACTAATGTTCAACGGCCGCGGTATTTTGACCGTGCAAAGGTAGCGCAATCACTTGTCTTTTAAATGAAGACCTGTATGAATGGCACAACGAGGGCCAACCTGTCTCCTCTTTCCAGTCAATGAAATTAATCTTTCCGTGCAGAAGCGGAAATGCCCCAGTAAGACGAGAAGACCCTGTGGAGCTTAAGGTTATAAAGTGGAGCCTGCCAATGACCCCCACAGAGAAAGAGCATAAGGACCCCCACTTTACCCCTTTGGTTGGGGCGACCGCGGAGAATAATAAAACCTCCACACGGAATAAAAACCACATTAAACGCAGGGCTTCAACCCTACGCCGCAGAAAATCTGACCCTTAGATCCGGAACTACCGATCAATGGACCGAGTTACCCCAGGGATAACAGCGCAATCCCCTTTCAGAGCTCATATCGACAAGGGGGTTTACGACCTCGATGTTGGATCAGGACCCCCTAATGGTGCAGCCGCTATTAAGGGTTTGTTTGTTCAACAATTAAAGTCCTACGTGATCTGAGTTCAGACCGGAGTAATCCAGGTCAGTTTCTATCTACTTAGCGTCTTTTTCCAGTACGAAAGGACCGAAAAAGAGAGGCCTATTTTTGATATATGCCTCACCCCCACCCTCTGCCCCCCACTAAAGAGGGCAAGCGGGAGCTTATCCCACCCCCAGAGTTAGGGGAAGCTGGAGTGGCAGAGCCCGGTTTTGCAAAAGGCCTAAGCCCTTTAAACAGAGGTTCAAATCCTCTCCCCAGCTATGATTATTACAGTAATAACCCTTATCCTTAGTCCCCTGGCCTATATTATCCCCGTTTTGCTAGCTGTAGCATTTTTAACGCTTGTCGAACGAAAAGTCCTAGGATACATGCAGCTGCGTAAGGGCCCTAATCTTGTGGGCCCTTACGGCCTACTGCAGCCCATTGCAGACGGAGTGAAACTCTTCATCAAGGAACCAGTCCGGCCCTCTACAGCTTCCCCATTTATTTTTTTAGCCGCCCCCATGCTTGCCTTAGCCTTAGCTCTTTCCCTGTGAATATTTATACCCCTCCCCAACCCCTTAGCAGACCTAAGCCTTGGTATCTTAGTAGTGCTTGCCATTTCCAGCATAGCAGTATATTCTATTCTTGGCTCCGGATGAGCATCCAACTCTAAATATGCATTAATTGGAGCGCTACGCGCTGTAGCACAAACGATCTCATATGAAGTGAGCTTAGGACTTATCCTCCTCTGCACAATTATCTTGTCGGGGGGTTTTACACTTCGAATATTTAATACTGCCCAAGAAGCCGTATGACTTCTACTTCCAGCCTGGCCCCTTTTTGCTATGTGGTATATTTCTACTCTTGCAGAGACAAACCGCGCCCCCTTTGACCTTACAGAGGGTGAATCTGAACTAGTTTCGGGGTTTAACGTAGAATACGCAGGGGGACCATTCGCCCTGTTTTTTCTAGCAGAGTACGCCAACATCCTACTCATGAACACCCTATCTGCAGTTCTTTTCTTCGGGGCCTTTTACCTCCCCCCCCTGCCAGACCTTACAACAGCAAACCTAATGATAAAAGCAACAGCACTATCTGTAGCTTTTCTCTGAGTTCGCGCCTCCTACCCCCGCTTCCGATATGACCAGCTTATGCATCTTGTCTGGAAAAGTTTTCTCCCACTAACCCTTGCCCTGGTTGTATGACACCTCTCCCTCCCAACAGCCCTTGCTGGAGTCCCCCCCCAAATCTAGCTGAAGCCGTGCCCGAAGCCAGGGGCCACCTTGATGGGGTGAAACATGGGGGTTAAATTCCCCCCGCCTTCTTAGAAAGGGGGGACTCGAACCCCTACCGAAGAGATCAAAACTCTCAGTGCTCCCACTACACCACTTCCTAGTAGAGTCAGCTAAAAAAGCTTTTGGGCCCATACCCCAAACATGTTGGTTAAAATCCCTCCTTTACTAATGAACCCCTACATTATATTTATTCTACTGTTTTTTCTAGGCCTAGGAACAACTATAACCTTTGCCAGCTCTCACTGGCTCCTAGCATGAGCTGGCCTAGAAATCAACACCTTAGCCATTATTCCACTAATATCTCTCGAACACCACCCTCGAGCAATCGAAGCAACAGTTAAATACTTTCTCACCCAGGCCACCGCAGCAGCAACATTGCTCTTTGCAGCACTAACCAACGCTTGATTAACAGGCCAGTGAGATATTCAACTACTTACCCACCCTGTCCCCACCACCATGGCTATCTTAGCATTAGCACTGAAACTAGGACTAGCTCCACTGCACACCTGACTACCAGAAGTGCTCCAGGGAATCAACCTCACTGCTGGACTAATTTTATCAACATGACAAAAGCTTGCACCAATAATTCTGCTAGTACAAATTCCCCACCAAAACCACGAACTATTAACAACACTCGCAATTGCCTCAACCTTGGTCGGAGGGTTGGCCGGCCTCAACCAGACCCAACTGCGGAAAATTATTGCATACTCATCTATTGCCCACCTAGGATGAATAATTATTGTATTACAGTTTTCCCCCCCACTGACACTATTAACTCTCTTACTATATATTGTAATAACTTCTGCACTGTTCATTACCCTTACTGTAACTAAAACCCTAAACATTAACAAGCTCTCAACCTCCTGAGCAAAAATACCCCTACTAACTATAATTGCCCCAGCCCTCTTACTATCCCTGGGAGGCCTGCCCCCCCTCATAGGGTTTATTCCGAAATGATTAATTTTACAAGAACTGGCCAAGCAGGAACTACTAGCTATTGCCACTGTCACAGCACTCTCTGCCCTCTTAAGCCTTTATTTTTACCTTCGCCTAACATACTCACTCACACTGACTGTAGCACCAAACAACTTGTCCAACACCCCATCTTGACGAAAGGCCCCTGCCGCAACAACCACACTTATGGCCCCCGCCCTGACCTTCACCCTTATAGCTATGCCCATTACTGCTGCTATCACCAGCGTTATCGCGACATAAAAACTTAGGTTAACACAAACCAGAGGCCTTCAAAGCCCCAAACGAGGGTTTAAATCCCCCAGTTTTTAAGTTAGAACTTGTAGGACACTAACCCACATCTTCTGCATGCAAAACAGACACTTTAATTAAGCTAAAGCCCCCACTAAACGAGAAGGCCTCGATCCTACAAAATCTTAGTTAACAGCTAAGCGCCCCAACCGGCGAGCATTCGTTTAGCCTTTCCCCGCCCGCCCGGAAGAGGGCGGGGAAAGCCCCGGCGGCCTTACGCCGCCATTTAAGATTTGCAATCTAACGTGTTAAACACCTCGGAGCTTGGCAAAAAGAGGGCTTGAACCTCTGTCCGTGGAGCTACAAACCACCGCTTTACACTCAGCCATTTTACCTGTGACCTTCACACGATGATTTTTCTCAACTAATCACAAAGACATTGGCACCCTATACTTGGTTTTTGGTGCTTGAGCAGGAATGGTCGGAACAGCCCTAAGCCTTCTTATCCGGGCGGAACTAAGCCAGCCAGGGGCGCTCTTAGGGGACGACCAAATCTACAACGTAATTGTAACCGCACACGCATTTGTAATAATTTTTTTTATGGTTATACCAATTATAATTGGAGGCTTTGGGAACTGACTCGTGCCCCTGATAATCGGGGCACCTGATATGGCTTTCCCACGAATAAATAATATGAGCTTTTGACTCCTGCCCCCCTCTTTCTTACTACTTCTAGCATCTTCTGGGGTAGAAGCTGGAGCTGGAACAGGGTGAACCGTTTACCCCCCACTAGCTGGAAACCTCGCACACGCCGGGGCCTCTGTAGACCTAACGATTTTCTCTCTCCACTTAGCAGGTATCTCTTCAATTCTGGGTGCAATTAATTTTATTACTACAATTTTAAACATAAAACCCCCTGCCATTTCCCAGTACCAAACCCCCCTATTCGTCTGAGCAGTCCTTATTACAGCCGTACTGCTACTTCTATCCCTGCCGGTCCTCGCTGCAGGGATCACTATGCTTCTCACAGATCGAAACCTAAACACAACCTTTTTTGACCCCGCCGGAGGGGGAGACCCAATTTTATACCAACACCTATTTTGATTCTTTGGTCACCCCGAAGTGTACATTTTAATTTTACCGGGGTTCGGGATGATCTCCCATGTAGTAGCCTACTATGCAGGAAAAAAAGAACCTTTCGGGTACATGGGCATAGTCTGGGCTATAATAGCCATCGGCCTGCTGGGGTTTATCGTATGGGCCCACCACATATTTACTGTCGGAATAGATGTGGACACCCGAGCATATTTTACCTCTGCTACTATAATTATTGCAATTCCCACGGGGGTTAAAGTTTTTAGCTGACTAGCCACACTGCATGGGGGGGCCATCAAATGAGAAACCCCACTTTTATGAGCACTTGGGTTTATTTTCCTTTTCACTGTAGGAGGCCTAACCGGAATTGTTCTTGCTAACTCCTCTTTAGACATTATGCTTCACGATACATACTATGTCGTAGCACACTTTCACTATGTACTGTCCATAGGAGCAGTGTTTGCTATTATGGCGGGGTTTGTTCACTGATTTCCACTCCTCACAGGCTACACGCTCCACGGCACTTGGTCAAAAATCCACTTTGGAGTTATGTTTGTGGGGGTTAACCTAACTTTTTTTCCCCAACACTTCTTAGGGTTAGCCGGAATGCCACGCCGATATTCAGACTACCCCGACGCCTATACACTTTGAAACACAATCTCCTCGTTAGGATCCCTAATCTCTTTAACTGCTGTAATTATGTTTCTTTTCATCATCTGAGAAGCATTTGCTGCCAAACGGGAAGTTCACCTTGTAGAGCTTACCTCTACAAACATCGAATGATTACACGGATGCCCTCCCCCCTATCATACATTTGAAGAACCAGCCTTTGTCCAAATTGCCCACTACGAGAAAGGAAGGAATCGAACCCCCGTGAATTGGTTTCAAGCCAACTGCATAACCACTTTGCTACTCTCTTAATGAGGCACTAGTATAAAGACAGCACACTACTTTGTCAAGGTAGAATTGCAGGTTAAACCCCTGCGTGCCTCATAATGGCCCACCCCTCTCAGCTTGGCTTCCAAGACGCAGCATCCCCAGTAATAGAAGAGCTTCTCCACTTCCACGACCATGCCTTAATAATTGTGTTTCTAATTAGCACCCTGGTACTTTACATCATCGTTGCAATAGTAACAACCAGCCTAACCAACATGTACATCTTGGACTCCCAAGAGATCGAAATTATTTGAACAATTCTGCCAGCAATTATTCTTATTCTGATTGCACTCCCTTCACTACGAATCCTGTATCTTATAGACGAAATTAACAGCCCACACCTAACAATTAAGGCAATCGGACACCAGTGATACTGAAGCTATGAATACACCGACTACAAAGAGATCGCCTTTGACTCCTACATGGTACCCACAAATGACTTGGTGCCGGGTCAACTCCGACTTATTGAAGTTGACCATCGAATGGTTGTGCCCACTGAAGCCCCAATTCGAGTTCTTGTTACAGCAGAAGATGTCCTACACTCCTGAGCTGTTCCCTCCCTGGGGGTTAAGATAGATGCCGTTCCCGGACGATTGAATCAAACAGCTTTTATTGCATCTCGCCCCGGAATTTTCTACGGACAATGTTCTGAAATCTGTGGCGCCAACCACAGCTTTATACCTATCGTTGTAGAAGCAGTACCCCTTAAGCACTTCCAAAACTGATCAACACTAATACTTGAAGATGCCTCGTTAAGAAGCTGAACTGGGCAACAGCGTTAGCCTTTTAAGCTAGAGCTTGGTGACTCCCAACCACCCCTAACGACATGCCACAACTAAACCCAGCACCTTGATTCTACATTCTTGTCTTCTCATGATTAGTGATTTTAACACTAGTTATCCCCAAAGTTAACGCCCACCTAAGCACCAACAGCCCCCACCCTCAAAGCACTAAAACCCCTAAAACAACCCCCTGAGCCTGACCATGACCTTAAGTTTTTTTGACCAGTTTATAAGCCCAACCCTCCTGGGAACCCCCTTGATTATTTTAGCCCTTATAGCCCCTTCTCTAATTATCTCCAACCCTTCTAACCGCTGATTGAGTAATCGACTAACAACCCTTCAGTCAACATTCGTAACACAATTTACAGCACAAATCTTCTCCCCCCTAAATGCACCAGGACACAAGTGAGCCCTAATGCTAACCTCCCTAATAATGTTTATTATCTCACTAAATACTCTTGGCCTCCTTCCTTACACCTTCACCCCAACAACACAACTTTCACTAAATATTGGACTTGCCGTGCCTTTATGACTAGCCACAGTGATTGTAGGCATGCGAAACCAGCCAACAGTAGCCCTTGGACATTTTCTCCCAGAAGGAACCCCAACCCCCCTCATTCCCGTCCTCATTATTATCGAAACAATTAGCCTATTTATTCGACCAGTTGCACTGGGAGTTCGACTAACAGCAAACTTAACAGCAGGCCACTTATTAATACAACTTATTGCAACTGCTGTCTTTGTTCTTTTACCCCTAATGCCCACAATTGCAATCATCACCGCAACCATCCTGTTTCTACTTACAATCTTAGAGGTGGCTGTGGCACTAATCCAAGCGTACGTCTTTGTACTTCTTATCAGCCTGTATCTACAGGAAAATGTTTAATAATGGCCCACCAAGCACACGCATACCACATAGTAGACCCAAGCCCCTGGCCCCTCACAGGAGCAATTGCAGCTTTACTGCTAACCTCTGGCTTAGCCACCTGATTCCACTACAACTCCACGATCTTAATGACCATTGGCCTAATTCTTCTTTTTTTAACAATGTACCAATGGTGACGAGACATTATTCGAGAAGGCACATTTCAAGGGCATCACACCCCTCCTGTCCAAAAGGGCCTTCGGTACGGAATAATTTTATTTATTACATCTGAAGTGTTCTTTTTCCTTGGGTTTTTCTGAGCTTTTTTTCATGCAAGCTTGGCCCCAACACCCGAGATCGGGGGGACGTGGCCCCCTAGTGGAATTACCCCTCTTGACCCCTTTGGTGTCCCACTACTAAACACTGCCGTACTTCTTTCCTCTGGGGTTTCAGTCACCTGGGCCCACCACAGCATCATGGAGGGGGAACGAAAACAAGCCGTCCAATCCCTAGCACTAACAATCTTACTAGGAGCATATTTTACCGCGCTGCAGGCTGCAGAGTACTATGAAGCACCTTTTACTATTGCCGATAGCGTATACGGCTCCACCTTTTTTGTGGCAACCGGCTTTCACGGACTACATGTCATTATCGGAACCTCCTTTTTGGCCGTTTGCTTACTTCGCCAAATCAAGTATCACTTTACCACAGAACATCACTTTGGCTTTGAAGCTGCAGCTTGGTACTGACACTTCGTTGACGTAGTCTGACTATTCCTTTATATCTCCATTTATTGATGAGGGTCTTATCTTTCTAGTATCATTAGTATTTATGGCTTCCAACCATAAGGTCTCGGTTTACCCCGGGGAAAGATAATGAGCATTGTACTTGCAACAATCTTTATTGTCACAGCTCTATCTGCTGTGTTAGCCCTTGTCTCCTTCTGACTCCCACAAATAACCCCAGACCAACAAAAACTATCACCTTACGAATGCGGGTTTGATCCCCTGGGCTCTGCACGTCTTCCATTTTCCATGCGATTTTTTCTAGTCGCCATTTTATTTCTCCTCTTTGACCTTGAAATTGCACTCCTCCTCCCACTACCGTGGGGAGACCAATCCCCCCTGCCCCTTTGAACCTTTTTCTGGGCAACTTTTCTGCTTATCCTGCTCACCTTGGGCTTGATCTACGAATGGATTCAGGGGGGCTTAGAATGAGCTGAATAAGCGGTTATTTTAATAAAATACTTAATTTCGGCTTAAGAGTTTAAGGTTAAACCCCTTAACCGCTCAATGACCCCCCTACATTTTGTATTTTCTGCAGCTTTCATTACAGGCACAGCAGGCCTTGCTTTTCATCGAACGCATCTTTTGTCCTCACTCCTTTGTTTAGAGGGGATAATACTATCACTCTTTCTAGGCCTTTCTTTATGAGCCCTACAAACAACATCAGCCAACTTTTGTACCGCCCCCCTCATTCTCCTTGCACTTTCTGCTTGTGAAGCAAGCGCTGGTCTGTCCCTTCTCGTTGCAACCTCCCGAACCCACGGCTCAGACCACTTAAAAGCCCTAACCATTCTTCAATGCTAAAAATTTTAATTCCAACAGCCATGCTCGCCCCTACTATTTTAGTGCTCCCTAAAAAAACCCTCTGACCCTCTACACTAGCCCACAGCTTCCTAATCTCAGCCTTTTCCCTTTTATGGCTAAACAACCAACCAAACTCTGGCTGAGCCTATACAGACCAAGCACTAGCCCTAGACTACCTATCCTCCCCCCTTGTTGTATTAACATGCTGGCTTCTCCCCCTGATAATTCTTGCAAGCCAGAACCACTTAAAAACAGAACCCCACAACCGACAAAAAATATTTATTTTACTCCTGACCTCCCTTCAAGCCTTTCTTATCATTGCTTTCTCAGCAAATGAGCTAATTCTTTTTTACATCATATTCGAAGCAACACTAATTCCAACCCTTGTTCTAATTACACGATGAGGAAACCAAGCAGAGCGCCTCTCAGCCGGCACATACTTTCTTTTCTACACCCTGGCCGGATCACTTCCCCTGCTAGTTGCCCTGCTCTTACTTGGCCACACAAACGGAACCCTGTCTATTATTACTCTTCAATACAACCCAACAATAGTTTTAAACCCCTACTCTGGCAACCTACTATGACTAGCCTGTCTTATAGCATTTTTAGTCAAAATACCACTATATGGCCTACACCTTTGACTACCAAAAGCCCACGTAGAAGCACCAGTGGCGGGATCTATAGTACTAGCAGCAGTTCTTCTTAAACTAGGGGGCTACGGGATAATTCGCCTAATTAGTATTTTAGAGCCCCTTACCAAACAACTTAGCTACCCCTTTATCATCTTAGCCCTTTGGGGGCTCACTATAACAGGCTTAATTTGCCTCCGACAAACGGACCTTAAATCCCTGATTGCATATTCTTCCGTCGGACACATAGGCCTTGTCGCAGCAGGCGTCTTAACTCAGACCCCCTGAGGGCTTACCGGAGCAATCATCTTAATGATTGCACACGGATTAACATCCTCTGCCCTTTTCTGTTTAGCAAACACAAACTATGAACGAATACACACCCGGACTATAGTACTAGCCCGAGGACTTCAAGCAGTACTCCCCCTAATAACAGCATGGTGGTTTATTTCTTCATTAGCAAATCTGGCCCTACCCCCCCTCCCCAACCTAATGGGGGAGCTGATAATTATTACATCCTTATTGTCCTGGTCCCCCTGAACAATTATCCTAACAGGAGCAGGCGCTCTAATTACAGCATCATACACTTTATACATATTTCTTACAACACAACGCGGCCCCCTGCCACAACACCTTCTAAGCATCACACCCACACACACACGAGAGCACCTCTTATTGACCCTCCACCTAGCCCCCCTGTTAATGTTAGTTGCCGCCCCTCAACTAGTCTGAGGATGGTTTCAGTGTGAATATAGTTTAACCAAAACATTAGACTGTGATTCTAAAAATAAGGGTTGAACCCCCTTTGTTCACCGAGAGAGGCTTGCTAGCAAAGGGGGCTGCTACCCACCTTCCCTTCGGTTGAATTCCCTAGCTCTCTCGAGCTTTTAAAGGAAAATAGACTATCCGCTGGTCTTAGGAACCAGAAACTCTTGGTGCAACTCCAAGTAGAAGCTATGACCCCCACATCTTTAGCAACCTCTTCTGCTTTTGTCCTAATTTTTTTAATTTTAATTTTCCCCCTAATTAAACCCCGACCAATTTCCACAAGTCAGGAAGAAGTAGCAGCACAAATTGAAAACTGTGTAAAAATCTCATTTTTCGTCAGCCTCATCCCACTCTTACTTTTGCTGTCTGAAGGGGCCGAAACAATCATGACCGCTTGAACATGGGCAACAACAAACTCTTTCACCATTACCATCAGCCTAAAGTACGACTTCTATTCTATTATTTTTACACCCATTGCGCTGTACGTAACATGATCTATTCTACAATTTGCCACCTGGTATATACACTCAGACCCCCAAATAGGCCGATTTTTTAAGTACTTATTAGCCTTTTTAGTAGCCATGATTGTTCTAGTTACAGCAAATAACATGTTCCAAATTTTTATTGGCTGAGAGGGTGTTGGAATCATGTCATTCCTACTCATTGGCTGGTGGTACGGACGAGCAGATGCTAACACCGCTGCCCTTCAGGCCGTCCTTTACAACCGCATTGGAGACATTGGACTAATTTTCTCAATGGCCTGATTAGCCACAACAATGGACTCCTGGGAACTTCAACAACTATATACTTCTCCGTTGCACAATGACCTTGTCTATCCCCTTGCAGGCCTAGTAATTGCTGCTACCGGCAAATCAGCACAATTTGGACTGCACCCGTGACTACCTGCAGCCATAGAAGGCCCAACCCCCGTATCTGCCCTTCTTCACTCGAGCACAATAGTTGTAGCTGGGATTTTCCTCCTTGTCCGAATAAGCCCTGTGATAGAAAACAGCCCTGAAATTCTTACAACCTGTCTTTGCCTGGGAGCCTTAACCACACTATTTACTGCCACCTGTGCCCTTTCCCAAAACGACATCAAAAAGATTGTCGCTTTTTCCACATCAAGTCAGCTAGGCCTAATAATGGTTACTATTGGACTAAACCAACCACAACTAGCATTTTTCCACATCTGCACCCATGCCTTCTTCAAAGCCATGCTTTTTCTGTGCTCCGGCTCTATCATTCACAGCCTTGGCGATGAACAAGACATCCGCAAGATAGGAGGGATACAAAACTTGGCCCCTCTAACATCATCCTGCTTAACACTCGGAAGCTTGGCACTAACCGGGGTGCCATTTTTAGCCGGATTCTTCTCCAAAGATGCAATCATCGAAGCACTCAACACCTCCTACCTCAACGCCTGGGCCCTCACCCTCACCCTTGTTGCGACCTCGTTTACAGCTATTTATAGCATACGGGTAATTTTTTTTGTTTCAATGGGCCAACCCCGATTTCCCTCTTACACACCAATTAATGAAAACAACATATCCCTATCAAAACCCCTAAAACGCCTTGCATGAGGAAGCATTGTCGCAGGGCTCATTATTACCCTCAACACCACAAGCCAAAAGACCCAAACCATAACCATGGCCCCCCCTCTAAAACTAGCCGCTCTTTTAGTAACCATTTTTGGGCTGCTAATTGCACTTGAACTTGCCACTGCTACGACTAAGCAGCTAAAACCGACTCCCAAACTTACCCCACATAACTTCTCCAACATGCTAGGGTTTTTCACAACCGTCATACACCGCCTGCCAACAAAAATGGGCCTAATCGTAGCCCAAGAAATTGCAACTATAACAGTCGACCAAACCTGATTAGAAAAATCTGGACCCAAAAGCACCCAACACTTGACCGTGACCGCTTCCTCAACAGTAAGTAACACCCAGCAAGGACTAGTAAAAACATTCCTGACTGTCTACCTGGTCACCCTTATTCTCTGCCTGGCCTTTTTCCTGGCTAGACCGCCCGCAGAGCCCCCCGAACCCCCCCGCGGACAACCTCAAGTACAACAAACAACGTGACCAGGAGAGTCAACCCTGCCAACGACAATATCCACCCCCCTCAACCATATATCTCCCCCACCCCTGACAAGTCTCCACGCAAATAATGTAGCCCGCCCTCCGCTAAAATACCTCCCTCCCAAAGCTCCCCCTTTACCAAAAAAATGCTCGCTGCTAACAACCCTGCAAGATAAACAATTAAATTAGTAGCAACCCCCGGGTTACCCCAAGCTTCAGGGTACACCTCAGAAGCTAAAGCAGAAGAATACGCAAAGACCACAAGTATTCCCCCTAAATAGATTAAGAACAAAATCAGCGATAAAAATGTGCCCCCACAAAACACCATTAGCCCACAACTCGCCCCTGCTATGCCAACCAATCCAAACACCGCAAAATAGGGAGAAGGGTTAGAAGCTACAACAACCAACCCAACTAAAACTCCTTGCATTAACAGGATCATCATATATTCCACAATTCCCGCCCGGACTCTAACCGAGACCAATGACTTGAAAAACCACCGTTGTCTATCAACTACAGGAACACATAATGGCAAACCTGCGAAAAACACACCCCCTGCTAAAAATTGCTAACCACGCAGTAGTAGACCTCCCAGCGCCCTCAAACATCTCTGCCTGATGAAACTTTGGCTCACTCCTTGGCCTCTGTCTTATTGCTCAAATTGCAACTGGACTTTTTCTAGCAATACACTACACATCTGATGTTGCTACAGCATTTTCATCAGTAGCCCACATCTGCCGAGATGTGAACTTTGGCTGAATAATCCGTAACATACACGCCAACGGCGCATCCTTCTTTTTCATCTGTATTTACTTGCACATTGGCCGAGGCCTTTATTATGGGTCCTACCTATACAAAGAAACCTGAAACATCGGAGTAATCCTCCTGCTCCTTGTTATAATGACGGCCTTCGTCGGATATGTACTGCCTTGAGGACAAATGTCGTTCTGAGGCGCCACAGTCATTACCAACCTGCTCTCTGCCGTACCCTACATCGGCGGAACCCTTGTACAATGAATCTGGGGAGGATTTTCAGTTGACCACGCAACTCTTACCCGATTCTTTGCATTCCATTTCCTCTTGCCTTTTGTTATCTTAGCTGCTACAGCCCTCCATCTACTTTTTTTGCACGAAACCGGCTCTAACAACCCAGCGGGGATCAACTCAGACGCGGATAAAATTCCATTTCACCCCTATTTTTCTTACAAAGACTTACTAGGCTTCGCAATTATACTCCTCGCCCTAACATCTCTCGCCCTATTTTCTCCCAACTACTTAGGGGACCCAGACAACTTTATCCCAGCCAACCCCCTTGTCACACCACCACACATTAAGCCCGAGTGATACTTCCTATTCGCTTACGCAATTCTCCGGTCAATCCCAAATAAACTAGGAGGGGTATTAGCACTTTTAGCCTCAATCCTGGTGCTTATGCTAGTCCCCCTATTACACACCTCTAAACAGCGTGGCTTAACATTTCGCCCACTATCTCAAGCAATTTTCTGGCTACTTGTCGCAGATGTTCTTATTCTCACTTGAATTGGGGGGATGCCCGTAGAGGACCCTTACATTACCATTGGACAGCTCGCTTCAGTCCTATACTTCTCTATTTACTTGGTACTATTTCCAATTTCAGGTCTGATTGAGAATAAACTTCTATTAAGCAATTGCTGCAGTAGCTCAGCGCCAGAGCGCCGGCCTTGTAAGCCGGACGTCGGAGGCTCAAACCCTCCCTGCCGCCTCAGAAAGAAGAGCCTTTAACTCCCACCTTTAGCTCCCAAAGCTAAAATTCTATTTAAACTACTCTCTGAGTCAAGTACATATACTATACTTTTACTAATATATATATGCCAAATAACTGAATGTATAAGAACTTAATATGTTCTATCACCATTCATATTTTACAAACATACAGGTAAGCAAATTTAGGTCATCGGAACCGATGGAACAAGCTTAAATGATTAAGTAAACAATTTTAATGACTTAAAAACAAGCATAAAATTTTCAACAATACTCCATTAAAACATATACACCAGGATTCCACAAACCTGAAAATCCCTAAATCATGAATGTAACAAACATTTAAATGTCCTCAAAATATACTTAATGAAATTTAATGGCTTCTAAAAGAACATTCAAGCTATTTTGACACGATGCATCGGGGGGAGGCATGCTTCGCATTAAACTTTCGTGTGGATCATGATTGATGGTCAGGGACAAAAATTGTGGGGGTAGTACACAGTGAACTATTCCTGGCATTTGGTTCCTACTTCAGGGCCATAAACTGGTATCATTCCCTCCACGTCCCCTTGACTATTGCATAAGTTATTGGTGGAGTACACAACAACCGTAACCCCACATGCCAAGCGTTCACTCTAAGGTGCATTTGGCTTTTTTTTTTTGGTTTCCTTTCACTTGGCATTTCAGAGTGCAGCGCTAAGGTACAATAACAAGGGAGTACATTTTCTCTTGCAAAAGTAAAAGTAATCAATTAAATAAGACAATATTTAAATAATTACATAATTGATATCAAGAACATAATATTAGTGTGTATTTCAATACACCGTAAAAGTTCTACCCCCCCTCCCCCCATTTTGAGGCGATTTCTGCTTCGCCCAAAAATGTCTCAAATAACACCCACGCCCCACGCTTTTATCGCAAGCCCCTCAGTACGCCTGCCTTGGGCCCCCATGGCGCACATTCCAGTTTATAATATGATTTTATTATTTAATAATATCTTTAACAAACCGCCTTATATAAATTATAGCCCCACTTAATTTGCAAGTACCTCCACCCCGCCCTCTTCGCCTAAGTAGCCCCAATTTCATAACATATTATTAAAAACCCCTAAAACCTGTCTTTCAGAGCCCCTGGAAAGTAATAGAAAACCC